AAAATTCATACCAATGCGTCGAATCCTCTGCCTTTTGATGTAGAAGATTAATAGAAGGAGTTACCCACTTTGATAATATATCTGTTCCTTCTTGATTAAATGGATTAAAAGGAATTCCTATGGATCCAACAAACGAAGTAAAGAGTACTAATATAAGTAAGGAAAATAACATAGTATTGTCCGATTCATAAGGATAGGAAAAAGTCTTTTTATTATGAAAATAAAGAATATTAATAAAAGGCCGTCCCCTATTTATTTTCCCATCCCTTTGAGGTGTCTTTTTCAAAGAAGAACTTTTATTGATTCTTAATAAACGCAAATTTATGTTAATTTTTTTTGAACACGCTTTTCCCCATAAAGAAATTGAATATAAAAAGATATTTTGATTGGCACTGTAATTTTGAAAATGGACGTTTAAATGCCCCTCAAAAGTAAGTAAATAGATCCGAAACATATAAAATGCGGTTAATCCCGCCGTGATCGAAGCTATTATTGCGAAAATAGGAGAATACAACCAAGTATCATTAAGAATTTCATCTTTTGACCAAAAACAAGCAAGGGGTGCAACACCACAAAGAGAAAATGTCCCTAATAGAAAAGAAATTTTGGTAATCGGCAGGTGTTTTGTTAAACCACCCATAAGAACCATATTCTGATTTTTATCAGGGGAATAGCCAACAATACTTTCCATTGAATGAATAACAGATCCAGACCCTAAGAATAATAATGCTTTTGAATAAGCATGAGTAATCAAATGAAATAAAGCACTTCGATAAGACCCCATTCCTAGAGCTAGCATCATATAACCCAACTGCGACATTGTTGAATAGGCTAAACCCTTTTTAATGTCTTTTTGAGCAAGAGCTAAAGTAGCCCCTAAAAATATCGTGATTATGCCTATCAAAGAAATGAAATCCATTATATAAGGTATAACCATAAAAAGAGGAAGAAGGCGCGCTACAAGAAAAACCCCCGCTGCTACCATCGTAGCGGCATGGATAAGAGCGGAAATAGGAGTAGGCCCCTCCATAGCATCAGGTAACCATACATGAAGGGGAAATTGTGCAGATTTCGCAACAGCACCGGCAAATAATAGAACAGCACACAAAGTAACAAATGGAAAATTCACTTGATTATTGTAAACCGAGTTATTGAACATTTCGAATAAATCTCGAAATTCAAAACTACCTGTTATCCAAAAAAGACAAAAAATTCCTAATAATAAACCAAAATCCCCTACACGATTAGTTACAAACGCTTTTTGACAAGCATCTGCTGCAAGAGGTCGTGTGAACCAAAACCCTATTAATAAATAAGAACACATCCCAACCAATTCCCAAAAAATATAAATTTGTATCAAATTTGAACTAGTAACTAATCCCAACATCGAAGTACTGAAAAAACTCATATAAGCAAAAAATCTCAAGTATCCTTGATCGTGAGCCATATAATTATCACTATAAATAAGAACCGTAATTCCAACAGTAGTGATTAAGATTGACATAATAGAAGTAAGTGGATCGATCAAGTAGCCGAAGTCTAAAGAAAAATCATTATCGAGTGTCCAAGACCATACATATTGATAGATAGAACTGCTATTTATTTGCTCAATAGAAAGATTAGTTGAAAAAATCATGACTATACTTAACAATAAAATAGTCGGAAGAGTCCACAGACGACGATGATTTTTTGTTGCTGTCGGAAAAAGAAGAAGTCCCACTCCTATTAACATAGGAACTGGAAGCAGAATGAAAGGTATCATCCACCCATATTGAAATGCCTGTTCCATAAAAAAGTGTTTTAATTCTTAATTAATATTAATTGTTTCCGATTGACCGGACCTTACCTCCTTTGATTTTTGAAAGGAGTCAATAAAGGGGTAAAGATATGCACTAAGTTAACCTAACTAAAATAAAATTTTTGAATTTTTCTTTCTTTTTATACTTATTCTTATTCATTCTGAGTTTCTGGTAAATACTTCAAATATTCAAATCAAGAAATTCCAATTGGTCAATTGAAAGAGATTGATTACCAGTCTACTTCAAATTTGAAAATTCAAGTAAAATTAAGCATATTTTTCCTGAGTTTAACAATATTCTTCTTTTTTAGTAATATTTACTGCAATTTTCTCATTTTTCTCCCCTTTCTTTTTATTTTTTATTCTTTTCCATTTTTTTAAACAATATTTTCTATAAAAGAAATACACTATTAATAATTAACTAGAAAATATTATCTAAAAAAATACATAATTATAATTAATATTAATTAAATTTAATTTATTACTATTACTAAAAAATTAATTAATTATAAAATAGAAAAGCACAGATCTTTTTTAAACACTAGATGTCTTTCACATCCAGCTAGCAATCTCTTAATTCTTATTTAAATGGCAGTTCCAAAAAAACGCATTTCTGCATCAAAAAAGCGTATTCGTAAAAACTTTTGGAAAAGAAAGGGATATTGGGCAGCGTTAAAAGCGTTTTCCTTAGGAAAATCTCTTTCTACCGGGAATTCAAAAAGTTTTTGTGCGACAAACAAATACGTATTAAAACATAATACATTGGAATAATTTCAATCGGCCTGACTCAAAACTTGACCCATTTCGAAAATGAAATTCCCGAATTCCATTTCCTGTTTATTAACTCAATAGGAAATGGAATTTCGTGTGTTATTATAATAAATAAATTGTTTGGTTTACCTTACCAAATTCAAAAAGAATACTTTCTTTTTTGTTAACACAAAAACACAAGACATTCCACCTTGTTTAGTCTATTTCAAGGCGGGGTCTTTTTTTCCTCATAAATCCATTTGTTACAAAATAAAAAAAAATAGTAGAACTATCCATTTTTCCAAGAAAAAAAAAAAGAAAGTCTAAAATACATAAAAAAGCGAAAGTCCTAAATGAAAAAAATGAACCTTCAAACACCTATTTGAACGAATTGTTTTCATTAATTTGTAAAAAATTTTACACCCAATTAAATTCTTAAATCTAGACAATTTTTTATTCATAGGTTATGATGAGTTCAAGGCAAGCCGCTATGGTGAAATTGGTAGACACGCTGCTCTTAGGAAGCAGTGCTAGAGCATCTCGGTTCGAGTCCGAGTGGCGGCATCTCCTAAAACAAGGTAACTAGATCCTATAATGAATTCAAATTCCTATTTCTATTTAATAATTAATAATTTTAATAAAAATAATTAAGGCACTTTTTTTATGATATTTTCAACCTTAGAGCATATATTAACTCATATTTCTTTTTCAATTGTTTCAATTAGAATTACAATTTATTTGATAACCTTTTTAGTCGATGAAATCGTAAAACTATATGATTCATATAAAAAAGGCCTGATAATAACTCTTTTATGTCTAACAGGATTATTAATAACTCGTTGGATTTATTCGGAACATTTTCCCTTAAGCAATCTATATGAATCATTAATCTTTCTTTCGTGGAGTTTTTCCCTTATTCATATAATTCCATATTTCAAAAAAAAGAAAAATATTCTAAGCCTAATAATTGGCCCAAGTACTATTTTCATTCAGGGCTTTGCTACTTCGAACCTTTTTGGTGAAATACATGAATCCACAACCTTAGTACCTGCTCTTCAATCCGAATGGCTAATAATGCACGTAAGTATGATGATATTAGGCTATGCAGCCCTTTTATGTGGATCATTATTATCAGTATCGGTTCTAGTCATTACAGTTCGAAAAAAGAGAAAGTTTTTTCCTACGAGTAATCATTTATTAAATTTAAATGAGTCATTTTTCGCCGGTGAAGTGGAATATATGAAGGAAGGAAATAATGTTTTAGAAAATAGGTCTTTTTTTTCTCCGAAGAATTATTACAGGTCACAATTGATTCAACAATTGGATTATTGGAGTTATCGGGTTATTAGTCTAGGCTTTATTTTTTTAACCATAGGAATACTTTCTGGAGCAGTATGGGCTAACGAAGCATGGGGATCCTATTGGAGTTGGGACCCAAAAGAAACTTGGGCTTTTATTACTTGGATCATATTTGCGAGTTATTTACATACTCGAACAAATAGCAAATTGAAGAGTACAATTTCAGCAATTGTAGCGTCTATTGGCTTTCTTATAATTTGGATATGTTATTTTGGGGTCAATCTGTTAGGAATAGGACTACATAGTTATGGTTCATTCACATTAACATCGAATTGAATTCAAAAAGAGGTATTTATAATTTTATCTTATAAATAGGAGTCAAAAAGTTTCTAACACATATCATATAAAAAACGTTGTATGAACTGGCGAGAACCCCGTGTATTCTTATAAGAATACACGGGGTTCTCGCCAGTTCAAATTGCATTTTTTACTTAACTTAAGAGAAGAAGAAAAAGCCCTCCTTTCTTTTTTTCAGTGGATAGGGAACGCTTTTCAAATCAAATGAGACGATTTTTTTTGTTTTCTTTATTTCGAAAAACTATCTAGAAAAAGAATTAGATAGAATAACTTCCACTTTTTCAACTGATAATGAAAGAACGAAATCGGGGTACATACCAATACCTAGTATTGGTAAAAAAATGGAGACGGAAAGAAAGAGCTCTCGTGGTCCCGAATCAAAAAAATAAGAGTTTGGAACATTAAATATCTTGTATCCATAGAACATCTGCCGTAACATAGATAATAAATAAATAGGAGTTAATAGCATTCCAATTGCCATTACAAAAGTAATTAGGAGTTTTGTCATTAAAAGATATTTTGGACTAGTAATTAGCCCCAAAAAGACTATTAATTCGGCAACAAAACCACTCATACCTGGTAATGCAAGGGAGGCCATCGAAAAGCTACTGAACATTGTGAATATTTTTGGCATTGGGATAGCTACTCCACCCATTTCGTCAAGATAAAGAAGACGTATTCTATCATAAGTCGTTCCGGCCAAAAAAAAGAGTGCAGCACCAATAAATCCATGAGATATTATTTGTAAAAGGACCCCGTTTAGTCCCATATCGGTGATCGAAGCAATTCCTATAATAATGAACCCCATATGAGATACAGAGGAATAGGCTATTCTTTTTTTTAAATTCTGTTGACCAATAGATGTTGAAGCTGCATAGATTATTTGCATTGCGCCTACTATCATAAACCAAGGAGAAAATAGAGAATGAGCATGAGGGAATAATTCCATATTGATACGAACTAATCCATACGCTCCCATTTTTAATAAGATTCCGGCTAGAAGCATACAAGTACTATAATGTGCTTCTCCGTGGGTATCTGGTAACCATGTATGTAGGGGTATAATTGGCAATTTAACAGCAAAAGAAATAAAAAATCCAATATATAATATTATTTCCAAGGCCACAGGATAAGTCTGGTTGGTTAATGTTTCCACATTTAATGTTGGTTCAGTAGAACCATATAAACCGATACCCAGAACCCCCATTAAAAGAAAAACAGAACCTCCTGCCGTGTACAAAATAAATTTTGTAGCCGAATACAGGCGTTTTTTTCCTCCCCACATAGATACAAGTAGATAAACGGGAATTAATTCTAACTCCCACATGAGGAAAAAAAGTAAAAGGTCTCGAGAAGAAAATAATCCTATTTGTCCACTGTACATTGCTAACATCAGGAAATGAAATAATCGCGAATCTCGAGTAACCGGCCAAGCCGCTAAGGAAGCTAAAGTGGTGATGAATCCTGTCAGTAAAATGGGTCCTATAGAAAGTCCATCTATTCCTAACCTCCAATGGAAATCAAAAAAATCCACCCATTTATAATCTTCTAATAGTTGGATTAATGGATCATCCGATCGGAAATGATAACAGAATGCATAAGTCATTAAAAGAAGTTCTAAAACACAAATACAAATAGTATACCAACGGATTAATCTATTTCCTCTATGTGGAAGAAAGAAAATTAAGGAACCCATAAATATGGGCAAAACTACAATTATTGTTAAGAAGGGAAAATGATTCGTGGTAAAGACAAGATACACTTGGGCCAGAAAAACTGGTGCTCAAAATATTTGAATTTTCTTTTGAGCACCGGTTTTGGCGGTAAAAAAACCAAGAAAATGGAGTCAAGTAGAGTTTTATGGAACGTATCAATAAGCTAGACCCATACTGCGAGTTGTTTCATGCCATAAATAAACTCGAACACTCAAGAAATCCGTTGGACAGGCGGATTCACATCTCTTACAACCAACACAGTCCTCGGTCCTTGGAGCAGAAGCGATTTGTTTAGCTTTACATCCGTCCCAAGGTATCATTTCTAATACATCGGTGGGGCACGCTCGGACACATTGAGTACATCCTATACATGTATCATAAATCTTTACTGAATGTGACATTGGATCTATACATTTTTGAACGTCATAAATTTTCGGTCTAGTAAACTAATTTCTAAATGAATCCTATATTTAGATACCAGACGAATCAATGAGTGAGCAGAACCAATCTGCTTCCGAATTGATTTTGAGCGAAGGCCAAAATACTTTGATTTCTTATGTTTTTGTTTTTACAACCACGAACTTATCTTACCGATATCAAACCCACTAATTTGAACCAATTAATGAATATTAATATTCCAGTTCCATTTAAATAATTATTATTATTTATTCAATAAATTGGATTGGTTAATACGAGTTGATTTTCGGTTACGATAAATTGATGAAACAATAGCCGATCCGATGGCTGCTTCAGCGGCTGCAATAGCTATAACAAAAATGGAGAAAATGTCTCCTCTTGATTGACGACTATCAAAAATATCAGAAAATGTTACAAAATTGATATTAACTGAATTTAATATAAGTTCAAGACACATAAGAGCTCTAACCATATTTCGACTTGTGATCAATCCATAGACACCAATAGAAAATAAATAGGCACTCAAAACAAGTATATGTTCGAGCATCATTAACCAACTCCTTATCAATCTTGATTCGTTTCAATCTGAACAATAATTCAAGCGATTCAATTCGATTCTAACAAGTATGGAATAAAACAAGAGATCTAGACTGGTAATTGATAAAACCATTCTAACATTCCTTTTCCATTAATTCTATTTTATTTTTATTACCCGTTTAAAAGGTTTATTATTGACGGGCTATAGCAATTGCACCTATTAAAGCGACTAAAAGAATTATTGAAATGAGTTCAAATGGAAGAAAAAAATCTGTTGATAAATGAATTCCGATTTTTTGACTATTACTTACCAAATCTTGTTCTAGAATCTGATTTGATTTTGTAGTCCAAAGGATCCCATACCAAGACGTATCTAAAATAGTACTGATTAGTGAAATAAAAAGACTTATACAAACCATTGAAGTAACCCGATCCCCAAGGGTCCAAAGATGAAAATCTTTGTAATATTCTGAACCATTCATAAACATTACAGCAAAAATGATTAAAACATTGATAGCTCCCACATAAATAAGGAGTTGCGCGGCAGCTACAAAATATGAGTTCGACAGAATATAGAATAAGGATATACAAAAAAGAACCAATCCCAACGAAAAAGCCGAATAAATAGGATTCTGAAATAATACTACTGCCAGACTTCCAAATATGAGACCCGATCCCAGAAAGACTAAAAGAAAATCATGTATTGGTCCAGGTAAATCCATTTTTTATAGAGAAAGTCGAAAAATTTCATGCCCTTTTGACCTGACCAGGGAAAAAGAAAAAGAGGTTATCCTAATATTTTTAGAAAATTTCTTAATTGAATGAAATTTCAATGGGGGATGGTGTGGATTGATGGAAATAGATTTATGAGGCTACACTTATTCTTAAAAGCAGAGGTTGAAACTATCCGTTTTGAAATCATTATTGGAATATAAATCGATTTTCAATCAAAACGAAGCCACGATTCTTGCCAACCAATCGTTCTTGACCAAGCAAAACCCTCATTCCTTTAGATCAAAAAGCTATTTTGATTTGAATTTGTAAATGGTTTTTGAATCAAGAATTTGATACATTTTTGATTTAATTTATTTGAGATGAATTCGAAGAAATTGTTCGAATTGTGTAATCATCAATTATTGACACGGGTAACCGACCTAAAGCAATTTGATTATAATTCAATTCGTGGCGATCATAAGTAGAAAGTTCATATTCTTCAGTCATTGATAAACAATTTGTTGGGCAATATTCAACGCAATTACCACAAAATATACAGATTCCAAAATCAATACTGTAATTAAGCAGTCGTTTCTTTCGAATATTAGTTTCCAATTTCCAATCTACAACGGGTAGATCCATAGGACATACACGAACACATACTTCACAAGCAATGCATTTATCAAATTCAAAGTGAATTCGGCCTCGGAAACGCTCCGGTGTGATCAATTTTTCGTAGGGGTATTGAATAGTTACAGGTAAACGATTTGCATGGGACAGGGTAATCATGAAACCCTGACCAATGTACCTGGCCGTTCGGATTGTTCGTTGACCAGAATTCAAGAGCTGAGTTAGCATAGGGAACATACCTGAATATCTATAAAAAATTTGACTTGTTTCTTTCTCTTGTTTGAGACAAGTTGTGAAAATAGAATATTCTATTTCTTTAGAGCGAAAGAAGTTGGAACGAAGTTGTTAATAGTAGATTACCTAGAGAAATGGGTAAAAGAAATTTCCACCCAAGATTTAATAGTTGGTCCATTCTCAATCTCGGTAAAGTCCATCTTGTTGCGATAGAAATGAACAAGAACAAATAGGTTTTAGCTAATGTAATAAAGATACCGATTATTGTTCCAAAAACTTGACTTCTTTTATTTATGTCAAAAAGCTCAGTAGTGAATATATATGGAATAGAAAGTTTCCAACCCCCCAAGTAAAGAACTGTTACAAATAATGAAGAAACTAGTAGATTTAGATACGACGCAACATAAAATAAACCAAATTTTATACCTGAATATTCGGTTTGATAACCTGCTACTAATTCTTCTTCTGCTTCTGGTAAATCAAAAGGCAATCTCTCACACTCGGCTAGAGAAGAAATTAGAAAAACGATAAACCCTATAGGTTGACGCCACAAATTCCATCCCCAAAAACCATATTTTGACTGCACTTCAACTACATCAACTGTACTTGAACTGTTAGATAATCATAGTCGACGATAACATCACTGTTCCCGCCGCTATTACAGAACCGTACATGAGATTTTCACCTCATACGGCTCCTCAAAGATCACAAATAAATCTAAGGACCTTTCAACATTATTTATCTTGATATGTTTGTGTAGGATCGAAAGAGAGTCAAACTCTTATCCTAAATCCTAGAATTAGACCAATGGAATTCCGTCCGCTAGATTTTTAGTAAAATAGTGCTTCTGAATTGATCTCATCTTTTAAGAATTTTCATTTTTCTTTATTGATTAATAACTTTATCTTTGAATAAAAAAACCTCCCTTTTAGGGGAATATCACCTAGATATTTCAACCTATCATTTTCGATTACGAAAAAGAATTCGATATTGCATTACATAATAAGAATTGTATTTCTCAAAATAAAACCGAAAGACTCGAATTGCAAAAGGGGATCCTTTTTTTTATTCATAACTAGTTCGATTTTATTTCGTTCCTATTCTCCTTTCTAAGGAAAAGGGGCATTACCCGAAAGTAAAAGATTTCTTCGTTCTTGATAGTTATTTACTTAATCGGTGGATAGGAACATACTCTGGATCGAAACCTTGGGGAGTACTTCTTAATCATTTCTACCAACTTAAAGCCCCAATTCGAATTTCTTTTCTATAAAGAAAAAGAAATATCCTATATAGATTATAGATAATTTACAGAATCTCCATTACTAATCCTTTGTGTATCTTGGTCTTCCTAACCATCCACTCACTTTTTGAATCGGTAATACATATCATATATCATATTCATATATAGTAAAAACCTCATAAAGTAGATCTTTTGAGCCTGTTTCAAGGCATAATGACCAATCAATCAATCTTGGAGTAAACAGTCTTGGTTGCTCGTGTTTGCTTTCACTTAATTCTTGTACATAGGGAATGAGATTGAATTCCTTTAACAGCAAATTTGTAAGCCGTTTTATTTCACTCATACAACTATCTGGTTTAGTTCATCCATCCCAATGATGAAAAAAAAATGGATATTTAACCCATTTAACTCTCTTGCTAGAAAGAAAAGAAATAGGGGAATTTTTATGTCTCACCGAATCGCACGTAGAGATATTGATAATACACATAGAGTTAATGGTATTTCATAACTAATTGATTGAGCAGCAGCTCTTAATCCACCTAAAAAAGAATATTTATTATTTGATCCATATCCCGACATCAGAAGTCCAACGGGAGCAAGACTTGAAACGGCGATCCATAAAAAAACGCCAATACTAAGATCGGCTAGTATAAAGCGAGAGCTAAAAGGAATTACTGAGTAACTTAGTAAAATGGATATGACTGCTATAGCCGGGCCGATACTGAATAAACGAGTATCCCCTCTAGATGGAAGAAGATTCTCCTTGAAAAGTAGTTTTGTACCATCTGCTAGAGCTTGAAAAATTCCTAAAGGACCGGCGTATTCGGGTCCAATACGCTGTTGTATCCCTGCAGATATTTCTCTTTCTAACCAAACAATTACTAGTACACCTAGTGTGATTCCTAATACAAGAGTGAAAATAGGGACAAGCGTCCATATGATCCGATAGACTTCTTTTAAGGATTCCAATCTGGAAAAAGAATAGATAGCTTGTATTTCTGTTGTATCAATTATCATTTCAACGATCAACTTCTCCCATAATGATATCTATGCTACCTAGTATCGTCATAATATCAGCCAATTTCATCCTTTTAACTAACTGAGGAAGAATTTGCAAGTTGATAAAACCCGGTGGTCGAATTTTCCATCTCCAAGGAAAAACACTCTGATCTCCTATCAAAAAAATTCCCAATTCCCCTTTTGGGGCTTCAACTCTTACATAAAGTTCTTGTTTGGACAATTCAAAAGTTGGAGAAGGTTTTTTACTAATAAATCGATATTCAAAATCATTCCATTCTGGATCTTTTATCCGATCAAAGCGTCGGATTTCTAAATTCTCATACGGCCCCCCCGGAATTCCTTCCAGAGCCTGTTGGATAATTTTTATGGATTCTGTTATTTCATTGATTCGTACTAAATACCGAGCTAATGAATCCCCTTCTTTTTGCCATTGAATCTCCCAATCAAATTCGTCGTAACATTCATAACGATCAACTTTACGAAGATCCCATTGTATCCCAGAAGCTCGTAACATTGGCCCTGATAAACCCCAATTTAGTGCTTCTTCGGCACCAATAATGCCTATGCTTTCAACGCGCTTTAAAAAAATAGGATTCCGTGTAATAAGTTTTTGATATTCAGCAACCCCGGTTAAAAAATAATCGCAAAAATCCAAACATTTATCTATCCAGCCATGAGGTAGATCAGCAGCGACTCCTCCGATACGAAAAAAATTATGCATCATACGCATACCGGTGGCAGCTTCGAAGAGGTCATATATCAACTCTCGTTCTCGAAAAATATAGAAGAAAGGGGTCTGTGCCCCAATATCTGCCATAAAAGGACCAAGCCATAATAGATGGGAGGCGATACGACTCAACTCCAACATAATAGCTCTGATATAGCTAGCTCTTTTAGGTATTTGAATGTTGCCTAGCTGCTCGGGTCCATTTACGGTTATTGCTTCTGTGAACATAGTAGCTAAATAATCCCAACGGGTTACATAAGGCAAATATTGTATAATTGTTCGATTTTCCGCAATCTTCTCCATCCCTCTATGTAAATAACCCACTATTGGTTCACAGTCAATAACATCTTCACCATCGAGAGTAACGATCAGTCGAAGAACACCGTGCATTGATGGGTGGTGAGGACCCATATTGACTATCATGAGGTCCTTTCTTATAGTTGGCGCAATCATCAGTTTTTTCCCGAGTCATTTTTCCATGCATTTCTGAAATTTAAAAGAAGTTCATCAAAATGTAAACGACTAAGTCCAAATGGTATCACGCTTCAGATTAACGAGTTTTTCTCTCTCGAATATTCAACTCACCAATTAATTGGTTATAGTATTCTCTATTCTTTTTTGATAAATAGGCCAGTAGTCGTTGACGTTTTCCCAAAATCTTTCGCAAACCTCTCTGCGATGAAGAGTCTTTTTTGTGCAATTCTAAATGTGAAGTAAGTTTCCTTATCTTAGTGGTGAAACTGAATATTTGAAATTCAGCAGACCCTGTCTTTTCTTCCTTTTCCTTTTGAGAAAAAACCGAAATAAATGAATTTTTTAACATAAAAAAATTCCCCTTTCTCTTTTTACAGGTATGGGTTTTAACGATCAGTAACAATAATGTCATTAATTTTAATGCAGAGTATATACATATAATATAGGCTAATCCGGATTTCTTTAGAAACTCATTATTTTAGGAATTCAAATCAATTTCAAATTGGATTTAGATAGGAAAGAATTGGTCCACTTTCACATCGAAAATTGAAGATCTAAAATAAAGAAGGTTCTGTTGATTCATTTCGAGATTTAATTGAGATCTTTTTTATTTCATATTAGAATACTGACATCTAACCCATCTGTGTATTTGTTTGCTTTCACATACCCTATATTCAATATTCAATTCATATACCCTTTATACTCTATTATATGTATATAGTAATATAGAGTATAGGATATACAGAAAAGTGTATTATCCACAAATTTTCAATCGTGGGTACAGATGGATCCTTAACATACTGAAATGACTGCTATTATTGGTATCAAACCAATAACGACTCATACAAACTAAATCTTCTAATTGATAATTAGCCCAAAGAAAGAGTTTGAATTTCATTAATTCCGTTTTCCCTCTATCAAGGCAGTTATGATCGGGTGAAACGTAGCTGATGCTTTTTACGCTCTTTTGATTGCAAAATAATGAATTTTTCTCTACATCATTTCGAGTCTTTGAATTGAAAAAATTTAGAATTCGCAATTTTCTACGATGCCTAAACGATAAAATATTTTCCGGAACAAGCAAATCAAAATCATTTTTGTCTCTCTTTCCAGTTATTCTTTGATATGATGAAATAGCTTCATCCATATTTTTTTTAGAAACATATCCTTTCTCTTGGTATTTTTGATTTCTTTGATGCTTACTCTTATGAACCAACGAAATACCTAAGGTTTGATACATAATCAATTGTCCATCCTTTTTTCCAGACAGACGAATGGGTTCTATAATCAATACTCCCTTTTTCATCAATTCTGGAAGAGTTAAATTCTTCTGAGTCAGCATTATATCGAAACTTAGTTCGCCGGTTTCAGCCGCGAATTTAGTAATTGGTCTTGGATCTCTCAGTCTAAGCAGGAGACAAGATATCTTGATATTATTGATTATTCTTTGGTTGAAGGGCTCGTCCGTTCTCAATTGAAAAAGTAAATAACGTTTCAGGAAGAAATCGAGTTCTGCATACGTGTCACTTTTGTATTGTTTTTTCTTTTTCCCCTTTTTCATGTCCGATCTTGCAGAATTTTCACCAATATCCTTTTGTTGAGGGCGGGCGGATCCAAGATCTCCTCCGCTTGTGGATTTTCTTTCTTCTTGATTTTGGTGCTCTTTATTCGATGCTATCAAAAAACTTCTTCTTTCTTTTTCGTTGATCTTGTTCGTTTCACTACTATTTTTCTTATTTTTATTCCTATTGAAAAAAAGTAAGTTGCTTGGTATAAACCAAGGTTTCGTTTTATATGCAGTATAAAGTGACACCAATTCTGGGAAGAACCAAAGTTCCAGATTCGATATCGAACACTTTAGGGGTTTTTCATTCATTCCCATCCAATCAAAAAAGCCTTTCGATGATTTTGGTGAATTTCTTTCTGGAATCATAAGATAAAAAAGATCTTTTTTCTGAACTATTTGAGAATTATTAGTCCGAATTTGAGTATTTTGATTCCTGTTGGTATCAATCGTCGTCCAGACCTCAGTATTGACTTTTTGTCTAAGATTAAAACTGAGAATTTTCCAATCCAAATATTTTCTATCGAATGTTTTTTCCATATCTATATCTAGATTATCGCCCTTTCCTAGAGAATTATTACTAGGGATGTTCCTCGGCGGATCAAAAAGGGTTTCTTTTGGTGTGTTATTGTTATAATAAATCTCTTGGTTCTTATTTCCTTGAAATGGAGATTCATAAAAAAAGCATTCCGTTTTATTTTCATAATTAAGAAATTTATATGATAAAAGACCATACCTATAGTATTTTTTTAAATTCTCTTTTTGATTAAATAATAAATCCACTTTCAATTCTTTTTCTTTTTTCGAATTAATTAATTGGTTTTTTTCGTATTCATATGAGTGCCATTTGCTTTCATTTTCCTTATTAACTTTAGCTATACGATGTTGATGAACTGGATTTCGCCTTTTTTTTGGTATTAATCTAGACCAGATGATCTGAGATAAATCATATTGATAATGCCCTCTTAACCAGTTTTTCCATTGATTTATTTCATAACCCGGCAGTTGCTTATCTTTCAATTTTGAATCAAAATCAACCAGGCCTTGTGTTTCAAAAGACTTCTTTATTTCAGGTTTAAGAAAGAAGGAGATTCCTTGATATTGAAGAACAGATCGTAATTTATATGAGTCATTAACCCGGAGTTGTGAGAATCTGTAAAATACATATGCTTGTGATATAGAGGATAAGTCATAAAAAATATGTGAATTTCTTTTACTAATATTATTATTATCAATTGACTTTTTTCTAGTCGAAATCAAAAAAAGAGGAATTGTATTTTTCTTTTTTTTATTAAGTCTTCTTTCTCTTCTTTCATTATTGTAAATGGATTTATCAATAATTTTTTTTTTTGATTCAAGAAAGAATTCTGTAGTTATTCGGATAATATTAACGATAGAGAAAAAAGGATCTATATGTATTTGTTTAATGAAAAATTTTACAAAAAGGGGTAATTTATAGATTAATTGAGCATTTCTTCCTTTTACTATCTCCCATTTTTCGAATTTTTTAGCATTAGAGCTTGT